ATAATACTTAAAAATAGAGTTAATAATCGAGATTCCTTGCCGATACTATAATAAAAAAGAAATCTATTCAATGAATAGCAGCATAAGATCCATTGAGTTCTCTTCGCACTCCTTTGTGAAAGAGTAGAATGAGAAAGCTAATGAATCTTAAACCCATTGATAAAAAGAAAAAAAGAGGATAAATACTATAGTTAGTGAATAAAAGAGGGTTTGGGGATAGAGGGACTTGAACCCTCACAACTTATAAAGTCGACGGATTTTCCTTTTACTAGAAATTTCATTGTTGTCAGTATTGACATGTAGAATGGGACTCTCTCTTTATCCTCGTCCGATTAATCCACTTTTTAAAAGATCTCGAAAACTATGAATTGAAGGATTTGATTACTCAATATTCGATTGGAATGGGTTCACAATAATTCTAAAAAAATGCAGAATTTTCTATTTCATAATCATTCCTAATTTCATTCTAAAAAAGAATAAAGAACCTATATTATGATATGGGTTCCGTGATTAATCGTTTGCTATGTCAGTATCTATACGTGTGTATTAGATGTATAAAGCCCTTACTTTCTCTAAATTTAGAGAGAGTTCCACTACCAACACAACGTAATCAACTCGATTCGTTAGAACAGCTTCCATTGAGTCTCTGCACCTATCCTTTTCCTTTGGATTCTAGTTCGAGAACCACTTGTTTTCTCAAAACACGGATTTGGCTCAGGATTGCCCTTTTTTAATTCCAGGGTTTCTCTGAATTTGGAAGTTACCACTTAGCAGGTTTCCATACCAAGGCTCAATACAATCAAGTCCGTAGCGTCTACCGATTTCGCCATATCCCCATTTTCCTTTTCTTTGATTGAGACCTGGATTCCTTGTGTAATTTCATCCATCTCTTAGTTTTTTTTGGAATCGTTGAATTAATTACTCGACGTAGTCTAGCAGTTCGTCTCTATTTGACAGACCCTGCTTATTGCAATTCAGAATTGAATTGATTCTATCGTTGATGTATTTGCAATTCAATCCGAATCAATATATCCCAAAGTTTTTCTCTCCCCCACCCCCCCCCCGCCTTTCTTTTTTAGAGTATTCAAAATCATACTATAACGCTTGATATTCATTCTTTTTTTTTTTTCTAATCAGAATTAGCAATTTCATTTGCTATGATTCTATGTTCTCCTTAGTGAAATATTAATCATTAAATTATTAAGAAATAACAAAAAAAACAAAATATCTCAAAAAATGTCTATAATGATCGAATGAAAATGCCAAGAAATTCGCATTTTCTCTTTATTATATCTTTCATCATATATATTATTCTTTTCTATGTATTAGATTACTCATCCGAGCCATATCAAATTGAAAATATCTGAAATCAAATTCAATATAGAAATTGGAATGGATTCTATTCTATTAGAAAAATCAATTTGCGAATTAGAGAAATAAAAAGAAAGTTCAAAAATTTCTATAATCCTATTTAAGGATATCCTCCAGTTAAGCATATCAAGTTAACTTTATCTTTATGAAGTTCTAGTATTTTTTTCTAAGTAGAACTTCCAATTTCGAACTAGTTAATAGCTAAGATTAATAATTAAGATCTGACATTTTACGGATTTCCTATACTATACATATTTCTATTTGTTACACTATTTCTGTTATGTAAGCCCACTTAGCTCAGAGGTTAGAGCATCGCATTTGTAATGCGAGGGTCATCGGTTCAAATCCGATAGTCGGCTTTTTTCTATATCGATGTTCCATGAACAAGAATCTCTCTTTTTCTCTTTTTCTCCGAATTAAATGGAGAATCCAGGATCTATTATGTGGTTCTACCTTACAATTTTGCTAGATACAAAACAATAAAATAAATAATATATATACAAAAAATCCAGATGTTGATGAAATTCCATTTTTTGTGGTACTTTAGTAGATTTTACTCTGTTTATCCTTTAGTTTAATTCAGTTTTAATTTTGATGTATTCTGTAATGTAAATACAATGAAATTAATTGTGTAAAATGAAATTTCAATAAAATAAACAAGGAGTCTTCATGTCCCGTTATCGAGGACCTCGTTTAAAAAAAATACGCCGTCTGGGAGCTTTACCAGGACTCACTAGAAAAACACCTAAATCCGGAAGTAATCTGAAAAAGAAATTCCATTCTGGGAAAAAAGAGCAATATCGTATTCGTCTTCAAGAAAAACAGAAATTGCGTTTTCATTATGGTCTGACAGAACGACAATTACTTAGATATGTACATATCGCTGGAAAAGCAAAAAGGTCAACAGGTCAGGTTTTACTACAATTACTTGAAATGCGTTTGGATAATATCCTTTTTCGATTGGGTATGGCTTCAACCATTCCTGGGGCCCGGCAATTAGTTAACCATAGACATATTTTAGTTAATGGTCGTATAGTCGATATACCAAGTTTTCGTTGCAAACCCCGAGATATTATTACTACGAAGGATAACCAAAGATCAAAACGTCTGATTCAAAATTCTATTGCTTCATCCGACCCGGGGAAATTGCCAAAGCATTTGACGATTGACACATTGCAATATAAAGGACTAGTTAAAAAAATCCTAGATAGGAAGTGGGTCGGTCTCAAAATAAATGAGTTGTTAGTTGTAGAATATTACTCTCGTCAGACTTGAACTTAACGAAAAAAGGAAAAGTTCATAGAATTTTCTTCCCCTTCCCCTTTCCCCGAACTAAATCGACCTAAGGCCCTTAATTCGTATTTTCCCATTCAACTAGCATAAATGGATTAACCCTAGGATCCTTTTTTCTTTTTTGTTCTTTCCTCTATGTGTATTTTACATACCACAGTAATTTACTATAAAAAATTTCTATTAAATAAAGGTATTATTGCTGGAATAAATTGTTATTTGATTTGATACATTGTGATCGTTAACGTTGATCAATTAAGAGAAACGGAAAGAGAGGGATTCGAACCCTCGGTAAACAAAAGTCTACATAGCAGTTCCAATGCTACGCCTTGAACCGCTCGGCCATCTCTCCTACATAATCTTATTATGGAAAATAAACTAAGTGAATAGCGAGTTTTCCTATTCCTGCAGTACAGGTACAACCACAACGGCTCGGGGGTTCCATGGTTCTATTGGAAAAATTCCTTTTCATCTAAGTGGAAGGATCCAGGATTTTTTTACTAGGAATTCCGCTCCCTCGAAAAGTTTTAGTTTGGGTTTTCCCCAAACCAAAGAAAAAGAGAATGGAAGAATTCTTCTTATTCCATAATAAAATAGAGGAACCCTAGAATTCTGTTTGCATAAGGTACGCTACGCCATACAATCGAAATCTAAAAAAGGGTATGAGACAATTAATGACTTTGAAAACGCGAAATAGCTGATGAGAGAAGTTATTGTTGAGAAATAGAAAAGTGGAATGAAATCCAATCTTAGTCAAATATTTCATATCTCTTCTTGTCCAAACAGAAGGAAAAGGAGACAATTTGAGCTGAGCGGAAAATCCATACCTCTCTTATCCATTTAGAGCATATGGATCGATCGATTTATAAGAATCTAATGTGTTTGTTTTTATGTTATTTTGTGAAGAAATGAAAACAATTCTATATAGAATGGGTTGGGAATTATGCCTAGATCCCGTATAAATGGAAATTTCATTGATAAGACCTCTTCAATTGTAGCCAATATTTTATTGCGAATAATTCCGACAACCTCAGGGGAAAAAAGGGCATTTACTTATTATAGAGATGGTGCGATTTGACTCTTTTTTTTTTTTTTTTTTTAGCCCTACCTACACCTCAGTCTTACGAGAAAGAGAGGGGGTTCGCATAGAGAGAACAAAATTAGTAAAGGAAACCCACGCTTGGGGAAGGTGAGGTGAACTAACAATTCCTTCTGTCGTGTATCCTCGATTGATGCGGCCTCAGATGCTTCAATTGTAGATTTGAGTATTGAGCGAAAGGTTACACCTACAGGATAGGTTCTGTATTACAGGCCAATCCTACTCTACTAGTACCATACCAATAGGCAGCATAGGGGAGAAAAGCACTACACCTAGAAATAGGAATCAACAAGAGAAAAACTTTGTTAGAAATTAGCCCTTTCCTGATCGGTATCAGGGCTGGGAAGAATGGTTGGGATAACAAACAACCATCAGGTTTGTACTTTGGATACCCCTATAACCATCAAAGATCGTTGAAGTGGCTAATTCCTCTAAATAGGAGGCGTTGAGAACAAAGAAATTCTTGGAGCTATCGTTTTCCTCTAGCATTAATAGAATTCATTGGTGTTAAGAAAAACCTCTTGCGGGAAGGTTGGCTAGAGATTTCTTGGAAAAATACCAGCCCCTTTCGGTTCATAATAAGATGGGACTAATTCTATTTTTATTCTATAGATTATTTCGCTTAGTACTATGTACAGAAGGGAGGAGCCGTATGAGATGAAAACCTCATGTACGGTTTTGGAACGGAGATTTTTTGAATAGAATGAACGACCGTAACGGATGTTGGCTCAATCCGAAGGAAATTATGCGGAAGCTTTGCAGAATTATTATGAAGCTACGCGACTAGAAATTGATCCCTATGATCGAAGTTATATACTCTATAATATAGGCCTTATACACACAAGCAATGGAGAGCATACAAAGGCTTTGGAATATTATTTCCGGGCACTAGAACGAAACCCCTTCTTACCGCAAGCTTTTAATAATATGGCCGTGATCTGTCATTACGTGCGACTATCTCCACTATAGAAAGAAGAAAAAAAAAGAAAGGATCAAATTTTCTAGTAAATACTAGAAAAAGGGCTTTCTACATAGGGATCGTCAAAACAACGATTTTGCCCTATCAGCTGTAGGAAGGAAGGACACTTCACGAGAATCAAAATAGGAAGAAAGTATGGCCTATACTACTACTCTATGGATAAAGTTCCCAAATTGATAGAGAAAGCACCGTAAAGATCCATTAGTGAGCGACTGGGTCGATACAACTAAAAAAAAACTGCTTACTTATCCCATGATATGG